GACCACTCGATGAAATGCGGAGGGAAGCGGGATAAATGGCTGATACTACTGGAAGGATTCCTCTTTGGGTAATAGGTACTGTAGCTGGTATTCCTGTGATAGGTTTAATAGGTATTTTCTTTTATGGTTCATATTCAGGATTAGGTTCATCCCTGTAAAAATTGGATGAACTGAGTTATAGACGTGAAAACATAAGAACTCAACGGGGCCCAACTCTTCCTTCTTTGTCTGATTCGAGGGGGTCCCGTTGAACTGCTAATAATCAGAACAATTTTTTATCTTCTTTTTGAAAAAGGAACTAAATTTAATTAGTAGATTACGAACGTATAGTATTTTTAACCTTTCAAAGATAGAATAAAAAAGGGGAATAACTTCATTTCCTTTTCCTGCTTCCCCGGCTGACACAATATTTTTTATCATTAGATCTATCATTAAAATTTTGTCTATACTAATAGAAGTTTTTTCTTATTTTTTTATTTATTTAGTATTTCATCAAAATTGAAATCAAAAAAAAAGAAAACTAAAAAAAGTAACTACTATTATACTATATAATTAATAATTATATTATACTATTAATTAATATATATATATTAAAACGTTATATATATAGAAACAGTAATATATATGTAAACTAAGAATAGGAGTTTTTAACGAATGGAATCAAGAAGGACAAGATCGACACAAGAAAAGGAATTTTAGACATCCTTTTCTTGTGTCGAAGACTAGCAAGACAAAAAATACTCCCTATAGTCCCTAAAACTTGTTGTTTCGCCGATTTATGGTTCCCTTTTTTTCTGCGCTTACGTTCCTTATCTTATTTTAGTATCTAGTCAAATTTTTCCATTCTAATAGAACAAACTCTTGATGATTGATACATTCTATCAATTGGTCAATAACGACAGAGTTACATCACACCCCCTTCCCATTTTTCAAATTTGTATTAAAAAAAAAAGGGGTAAAGTGAATTCTTCTCAATATACATATTAAGATTAGGACTATGATACAAGTAATTCCTGACATCTGGTCGAAAAGGAATAGAAAATCTAAAAAGAGGCAAAAGGCTTTTCAGAATTTTGTTGACCAGACCAAATTGGGAACAATAATTTTTTTGGTTCTTTTTTACGAATTTGATAAAGCTAAATAGACAGATCTAAAAATTCATTTCGGATAATTGAACCTTCTCAAACTGTTTCTTTTTAAGAACCAAAAAGATTTGTGCCAAAACAACCGATCCTAAGAAGAACAAAAGGCCTTGGACACGTAATGGATCTTGAAGTACTATTTCCGCATCCCCCTGACCAAATCCACCTACATTGGGATTACTCGTTAATGGTTGATCGAGTTTAATGGATTCGCCCTCTGAAACAAGAAGTTCTAGGCCTCGAGGGATAATATCAATCACTTGGCGTCCATTCGATGCATCCACTATGGTTATTTCGTATCCCCCTTTTTCTTTTCGTAAGATTTTGCTTATTAGCCCTCCTGCCGTAGCATTATAAACTGTATTGTTACTTTTGCTACCATCAGGATAAATCTGACCCCTTCCCCTGTTTCCACCTACGTATATAGGATATTTTAAGAAGTGAACATCTTTATTAGTAGCAGGGTCTGGGGCAAGAATAGGAAAGGTTATTTCACTATATTTTTGACCAGGAACAGGACCTACCACAAGAATATTTTTTTTATTGGGGCGATAATTCTGAAAAGACAGATTTCCTATCTTTTCTTTCATCTCGGGTGAAATACGATCGGGAGGGGCTAATTCAAACCCCTCGGGTAAAATAAGAACAGCTCCCACATTCAAAGCTCCTTTTTTACCATTAGCTAGAACTTGCTTTAGTTGCATATCATAAGGAATTTTAACAACTGCTTCAAATACAGTATCAGGAAGTACCGTTTGTGGAACCTCAATATCCACGGGCTTATTAGCTAAATGGCAATTGGCACATACAATACGCCCAGTTGCCTCTCGTGGATTTTCATAATTCTGCTGGGCAAAAATCGGATATGCACTTGAAATGGATGCCCAAGTTATTATATATATCATGAGTGAGACAGATATGGAGCGAGTAATCTCTTCCCTTATCCAAGAAAAGGTATTTCTAGTTTGCATGGTCCAATCATTTATCCCGAAAATTTCTACAATAAAGTTAGGTAGGTCGATAATATACTTCCCTAGCCACAATTCTGCTATTTACATTTACTGAAAAAAATAAATTTTTTTTTTTGAAATATACAAGGAATCCCCTCCTGGGTAAAAAGAGTAAAGTAAATACGACTTTGATTTGGTTATGATGTATAAGGTACGAAAGATTAGAAATTGGATCAGTGAATCATTTTTTAGTCATTTATTGCATGATAAATCACTACAAGTGACGGAGATACACGATTTAAATAACGAAAGATCCAATATTTAAAAATTGTATCAAGAATGACTGGAAAGGTAGAAACTAGACCAGATAAAATTTGCTCATAATGAGCAAACCCAAAATCTTTGTAAATATAACCAATCATTAGTTCCCAACCGTGAGGCGAATGAAATCCGATACATAAATCAGTTAATAAAAGAATCGAAAAAGCTTTAATTGTATCACTTAAATTATATAGGAATTCTTGAACCCAAGAATTTAGAATAAAAAGCTTTTCCTTACCCAAAAAGGAATAACCACTTAGAATAACGAAAGATATTAGATTTGTCGAGAAGTGCAAGATTGTATGGATACGATACTCATTGTGTATCTTGATGAATTGGATCGTTTCTTTGTGGATTCCTAGACGAAATTGTTGTAAATCGGTTTCTGGGTATTCCTTTATCATTTCATCGAGCTGGAATAGGTTCTCTAATTGTATGAATTTTTCTAGAACACTTTTTTCTTGAATATCATTCAAAAAAGTTTCGCATTGTCTAGTATTCCACCAATTAGTAATCCAAGTTTTCAAACTTTTATTACAGCAGAGAGAGATCAACCAGGGCAAAAAGACTATAGATGTAAAATAAAAAAAAGGAATGAATGCTTTCTTTTTTGCCATTTTGAATCTGTGAATTGTTAATGAACCTACCTCAGTTGTTGATTCTATTAGATCTAATATTTCTATCGAGCATGAGTTTCTATTCTAATTCGAATAGAATGTATTGAACCTATGAATCCATTTTCTCTTTTTCTTTTGATTTAATACTTAGTCTTTGCTTTGAATCTAGAAAGAATAAAGAAATAGACTCAGAATACACTTCCAATTTGAATCAAGAAAAAATTGGGTTTCCAGGATGTTATTCTCCCTTTTTTCGGTCAATACTAATTTCGAGATGAAGAAACTTTCTATCAAATATATCAAAAAAAAAACGAGCATAAAAGAATAGATGAATGTTTAATTGACAAAAAAAAGAAAGAAATTCTTTTGTTTTTTCTTTCTACTGCCAAAGCATTTAGTCTTTTAAAATTCATTCATTTCAAAATACTTCAATTGGTACACGCAAGAAATAAGCCAATTCAGCAGCTTTTTGCTCAATTTCTCGTGTAGTAAAATTCTCATCAGTACGAATTAAAGGAATAGCCCCTTGACCTCGAATTTCCATATAAAGGACACGCCGAGCAGAAACACCCTCTTTAACTTCTATTCTGATGGACTGAATATCTTTCATAAGGAATCGTAAAAAGATGCGACGACTTTTTCCAGGAAATCCCCAACGAAAAATACGCACTATTCCTGCTTTTCGGTCGAAAAGATCATAACCACTACCCACATTCCATAAAATAGTGCACCACAAATAGCAACTAATAAAGAGACCTGCGATACCATAGAAAGACATCACAATCCCTTGTGGAAAAAAAATGATTTGCTGAGACGGAAATAACGATATAACATTTCTACCAAGATAACTGGAAGTTCCAACCAATAAGAATCCTAATGAACCTAAAAATAGGATAAAGGCCCAGCAGAAATTACTTGTTTTTCGAGACCCCGTTATAAATTCTATCCATATAGATTCTGATCGCCAACTCATATATATTAGATCCAGTTATACAATTTTTTGGAATTGAGAAAATATGACTTTCCTTTTTTTGTTTTCAAAGTAACTCTCATCAACTATTTTGTTGTGAATCTTTACCTCAGGAGTAATTCATAGAATTTTTTATATCTAAAATAATAACATCTCCTTCCTTTATATGATCCCCGATAGCTATATACATACAAATAAATACATTGACTTGAATTTCATACATCGGCCCGATGATGATCCATTTTTCAAAAGAGCGCAAATTTTTTGACTCATATAATACATTTACACATGCATAAGAGCTTTTTTTATTTATGTTTGTAGGAATCTATGTGTTATACAATATTCTACCAAATGGGTCTTATCGAATCGAAGTTTTTAAAATCAAAAAAGGAGTGATACGATTAGGTCTCATCCGATCTAAAAAATCTTATTTTTTTGAATATGAAGAAATAAAGAAGCCATTGCAATTGCCGGAAAGACTAGGCCTACTAAAGGCACAAAAATAGAGGGTAAGTTATTGAAAGTTGTCATAAAATGGGTACCTCAATTTAATATTTGTACCTGTTATTGTTATATTCTGAATTCTAAAGATATCTAAAAATATCTTGTATTTTTATTATTTCTATTATTATATATATTATCTAATTATACTAAGTATCTTTAAGTAAATATATATTTAATACTAATATACAACCTAATAGAAATAGAATCAAAAAATAGGTACAAGAAACGCCAAACTAAATAAATGGACTTATTAATCTTTAAAAATCAAATAGATATATCATAATCCCCTTGTTAGATTTATTATTCTTTTTGTCTTCTACTTCTATTTCTATATAGTCATTTATTTCTATATAGTCATTAATAAAGAAAAAATTTTATTCCATTAAAAATTTCTACAAAATCGATTAGAATATGATCCAACAACAGGGAATTTTCGGGAAATGCAAAAACTCTCTTCTGTATATATCTCTATTTGATATATCTATACATATGCAAG